TTTTTTTGTGTTTTTCTGTATTTTATGTATAAATTTAAAGTTTTTTTTTTGCATAGGTTAATGTAGGATATTCATATAATTGTTTCAATTTTGTACCTTTTTTTCCTTTTAAAAAGATAAAATACTCTTAATTTTCTCGAGTTTAATATAAATAATTTATTTTAATATATTACATCTAATTAAATATAGCATTATATTTTATTTATTAATTATTATTTTATTATTTTAATGTATATATTTATCAAAAATTATAGGGACCTATTTTTTAAGGCAAAAGAAATTATTATATAATAAAATATTTATATATATGTAATTAAATATATTACATTATATATATATGATATAAACAATATAATTATTTAATTAATATAATTAATATTATAATATAATCTATTATATTAATTATATAATATAATTATTATTTTATATTATAAATAGATTAATTATTATTATTATAAATAGTTAATATAATAATAAATTTAATCTTATATTATTATGTATTGTATTAACATATTTAATTATTTCAGTTAAATAATTTATATTATTTAATCTTTCTTTATAAATATATAAAAAAAGAAAGATTAAATAATAGAAGCATAAGATTACACATTTTTAATTTTTATAGCTCCATTCCTGATATTTATTATATATAATAGAGAAGTTGTTGTTGGTCTTGTGGAGACTTCTTCTAAATTTTTTTCATTATTTTATGTTTTTTTGTTATGGGTTTTCTTAATTATTTAAATCAATTTATTAATATTATTTAATTTTTAAAAATAAAATAAAGAAAATAAAGAAAAATTTAATAATAGAAGCATAAGATTACACATTTTTAATTTTTATAGCTCCATTCCTGATATTTATTATATATAATAGAGAAGTTGTTGTTGGTCTTGTGGAGACTTCTTCTAAATTTTTTTCATTATTTTATGTTTTTTTGTTATGGGTTTTCTTAATTATTTAAATCAATTTATTAATATTCTGTTTTTAATTTTTATTAAAATTTTATTTTTAGTTTTAAAGTTTTATTCTTGCTTAAATATTTACTTTTTCTTTGAGTTATATGTAAGTTTTGTTAAACTAAATGTTCTTTTTTGCAGTAATTTAATTTAATTAATTAAGTAATTTTAGATTTAGCAATTGATTTAGTATTGGCATAATTCGTGCCAGCAGCCGCGGTTATACGATTAATACAAGTAAATATTATTGGTTAATACAGTTAATTATATTTTGAGATAAATTTAAAATTTTGATGGTGAAATTTAAAATATTTTTATGTTTCTTTTTATGATTCTGTGAAACTTAAGTAATAAACTAGGATTAGATACCCTATTATTTTAAGTGTTAATTATACTTACCAGGGTATTAATAGTTAAGATCTTTAAACCCAAAGAATTTGGCGGTATCTCATTCCATTCAGAGGAACCTATTCCATAATTGATAATACACGATTAACTTTACTTAATTTATTTGTTTGTATATCTCCGTTATCAGAAAATCTTTTTAGAGTTATAATTTTCTAAATTTATAATTATAAAATATTTCAGGTCAAGGTGCAGCTTATAATTAAGAGGAAATGGGTTACAATAAGTTTTTATTTATAACGGATTTAATAGTGAAATACTATTAATAAAGGTGGATTTGATAGTAATTTAACATATTTAATATAATTGATATTGGCTCTGAGGTGTGTACACATCGCCCGTCGCTCTCATTATTAATATTTACTAATTAATCTATAAGGTAGAATTTAAGTTAGATGAGATAAGTCGTAACATAGTAGATGTACTGGAAAGTGTATCTAGAAAGATTACAAGATATAACTTATTAGTTAAGTATTTCATTTACACTGAAAATTATCCTGTGCAAATCAGGATATCTTGATTATTTTTTATATTATAATTATTTTTTGTTATTTTATTTTTTAATAAAAGAAATTTTATTTATTATTAGTCTTAGTATATTTTATAGAATTGATTTTTTTTATTATAGTTAATTAGTAATGTAATTGGATTATGAAATAATTATTTAATTTTAAAAAGTAGATTTAAATTATTGTACCTTTTGTATCAGGGTTTATTAAATTTTTAGTATTTATTTACTAATCTCGATTTAGGTTGATTTACAATTAACTTATAGTTAATGTATCATAATTATTTTTGAGTTAATTGTAGAAATGAAATGTTAATCGTTTCCTAAGGTATCTAGTTTCTTAAGAAAAAATTTAATTTTTTAAAGTTATAAGTTTTTATTTTCTTTTTTATGTAAAAATGTTATTATTTTCTTTTTTATGTAAAAATGTTAACTTATTTATTCTTTAGGGGATAAGCTCTAGAGTTTACCTATAAATTTAATTATTTATTATTTAATAGTAAGCTTTAAATCAGCTATCTTTTTGATTACGTTTTAGTTCATTATTTTTTATTTTGATTTTATAATTATTTTAGGTTTTGTATTAAGATTATTAATTTAATTTTTAAATTATTGTAATAATGGTATAATTAGTATATTAATTTGTTTATAATATTTTATTTTGTTAATTTATTATAAGGAATTAGGCAAAATTGATTTCCGCCTGTTTATCAAAAACATGTCCTTTTGATTATATTTTAAGGTCTGGCCTGCTCACTGACTAAGTTTTAAAGAGCCGCGGTATTTTGACCGTGCAAAGGTAGCATAATCATTAGTCTCTTAATTAGGGGCTAGAATGAATGGCTTGACGAGAAATCATCTGTCTCTTTTTAAATTATTGAATTTAACTTTTAAGTTAAAAGGCTTAAATTTTTCTTTAAGACGAGAAGACCCTATAGAGCTTAACATTTTATTTTTATATAATTTTTAGTTAATTTTTTTATATTTAAAGATAATGTTTTGTTGGGGTGACATGAAGAATAAATAAACTCTTCATTCTAAAATCATTAATTTATGTTTAATATGATCCATAATTTATGATCATAAGATTTAGTTACCTTAGGGATAACAGCGTAATTGTTTTTGAGAGCTCATATTGACAAAGCAGATTGCGACCTCGATGTTGGATTAAGAATAATTTTGGGTGCAGTAGCCCAATAATTAGGTCTGTTCGACCTTTAAATTCTTACATGATCTGAGTTCAGACCGGCGTAAGCCAGGTCGGTTTCTATCTTAAGTTTAAATTATTTACATTAGTACGAAAGGACCATGTAATTAAAATATTTTTTATTTATTGATTAAAATTAATATTTACTATTTTGACAGATTAATGTGTTGAATTTAGAATTCATTAATGTAGATTTATTCTACAAATAGTATTGATATTTTATGATTTATTTATGTTTATTTTAAATTTTCTTTTATTATTAATTTGTGTTTTGATTAGTGTTGCTTTTTTAACTTTATTAGAACGAAAGGTATTAGGATATATTCAAATTCGAAAAGGTCCTAATAAGGTTGGTTTTGCTGGTATTCCTCAACCATTAAGTGATGCTTTAAAATTAATTTGTAAGGAGCAACCAATTCCTATTTTATCAAATTATTTATTATATTATTTTTCTCCTGTATTTAATTTAATAATTTCTTTAATTATTTGAATTATTTTTCCTTATTTAACTTATATATGTTCATTTTCTTATGGTTTTTTATTTTTTTTATGTTGTACTAGATTAGGTGTATATACTGTAATAATTGCTGGTTGATCATCAAATTCAAATTATTCTTTATTAGGTTCTATACGTTCTGTTGCTCAAACTATTTCTTATGAAGTAAGATTAGCTTTAATTTTAATATCTTTAATTATTTTAATTGGAAGATTTAATATATTAAATTTTATAAGTTATCAAATTTATTGTTGATTTATTATTATTTCTTTTCCTTTATTTTTAGCATGTTTTGCTTCTTGTTTAGCAGAGACAAATCGTACTCCTTTTGATTTTGCTGAAGGTGAATCTGAACTAGTATCTGGGTTTAATATTGAATACGGTGCTGGTGGTTTTACTTTAATTTTTTTAGCTGAATATGCAAGAATTATTTTTATAAGAATGTTTTTGACATTAATTTTTTTAGGGGGTGATTTTTATTCTTTTATATTTTTTATTAAGCTTACTATTGTAATTTTTTCTTTTATTTGAGTTCGTGGAACTTTACCCCGTTTTCGTTATGATAAATTAATATATTTAGCTTGAAAAAGTTTTTTACCATTATCTTTAAATTTCTTTATTTTTTTTATTGGTTTAAAAATTTTATTAATTTCAATTATTTAGTGAAATTTTTTAAGAAAAGTTAATAGAAGAGTTAAACTTCTAATTTTATGTTTTCAAAACATATGCTTTTCCTAAACTAATTAACTAATTAATTATTTAATTAATTTATCTCATATATTTGCAATATGAATATTAATTAAGAAATAAATAAAATATAAAACTGTTAAAATTTGTCCTGTTATAATATAAGGTTCTTCAACAGGTCGTTTTCCAATTCATGTTAATAAAATTACAATAATTACTATAATTCAAAATATAATTTGATTAATTGGATAAAATTGAATTCCTCGAAATGGTGTTTTATTATAAAATGGAAGAATTATTAAGATTCTAATTGATAAAAATAATGCAATAACTCCACCAAGTTTATTAGGAATTGATCGTAAAATTGCATATGCGAATAAAAAATATCATTCAGGTTGAATATGAACTGGTGTTACTAAAGGATTTGCTGGCACGAAATTATCTGGATCTCCTAATAAGTATGGATTAATTAAACATAATATAACTAATAATGATGTTATAAAAATAAATGTAATCGAATCCTTAAATGTAAAATAAGGATGAAATGGAATTTTTTCAATATTTCCATCAAGTCCTAATGGATTATTAGACCCTGTTTGGTGAAGAAAAAACAAATGAATTGCTGCTATAGCAGCAATAATAAATGGTAAAACAAAATGAAAGGTAAAAAATCGATTTAATGTTGCATTATCAACAGCAAATCCTCCTCATACTCATTGAACTAAATCTGTTCCTAAATAAGGAATTGCTGATAATAAATTAGTAATTACTGTTGCCCCTCAAAATGATATTTGTCCTCATGGTAAAACATATCCTATAAATGCTGTTGCTATAACTAAAAATAAAATAATTGTTCCAATTATTCAAGTATGTATATATATATATGATCCATAATAAATTCCTCGTCCAACATGTAAATAAATACAAATAAAAAATATTGATGCTCCATTAGCGTGAATGGTTCGAATAATTCATCCATTATTTACATCTCGACAAATATGAACTACTCTTCTAAATGCTATTTCAATATTTGATGTATAATGTATAGCTAAAAATAATCCTGTTACAATTTGAATTACTAAACATAATCCTAATAATGAACCAAAATTTCATCAAAATGAAATATTTGTTGGAGCTGGTAAATCAATTAAAGAATTATTAATAATTTTAATTAAAGGATGTTTTAATCGAATTGGTTTATTCATTAGTATTTATCTTATCTTACGAATAGGCCCTTGATTAATATTAGTAATTTTTACTACTGCTAATAATGCTAAAAATAAATAAATTATTATTATTATTGTAATAATAAATGTTGGATTATTATATAATTTTTCTAATGAGAATGTTATTTCTTGATAATTAATTAAATTATTAATATTTATAGTTTCTGTATTCTTAAAAAAGTCTATAAATATTATTATATCTAAAAAAATTAAAATTATTATAATAACAATTCATAAAATAAACGAAAAGATTATAATTATTGATTTTGGTTGAAATATTTCATTTGATGCAATTCTTGTAATATAAATAAATAAAACTAATATTCCCCCAAGAAATGTAAGGAATAAAATATATGATAATCAAAATCTTTCTATTATTGTTCCACTTATTAATCCAATAAGAAAGGTTTGTAAAATAATAAAAAGTATTATTGATATTGGATGATTTAATTTAATAAAATTAATATTAATTACATTAGATAGAGCTATAATTATTATTTTAATCATTTCAGGAGTTAGTTTTATTAAAAATATTGGTTTTGGGGACCAAGGATAGAAAGTTTCTATTCCTGAAGTTTTAAAAGTGGGGCAGATCATATTTTCGGTTTACAAGACCGACGTTTTTTTTAAACTATTAAAACTAATGTTTATATTTTCTATTTTTACTTCTTTATTGATTTATTTTGCTGGTATTTATGTTTTTTCTTCTAAGCGTAAACATTTATTAATGGTTTTATTAAGATTAGAATATATTGTTCTTTCTTTATTTTTATTAATTGTTATTTTTCTTATTGAATTTAATTATAATTATTTTTTTCCTATTATTTTTTTAGTTTTTTCTGTTTGTGAAGGTGCTTTAGGTTTATCAATTTTAGTTTCTATAATTCGTTCTCATGGTAATGATTTTTTTAATTCTTTTAGATTATCTTTATGTTAAAATATTTGTTAATAATTGTTTTTTTAACCCCTCTTTGTTTATTAAATAATTCTTGATGGTTGGTTCATTCTTTAATATTTTTGTCTAGTTTTGTTTTTATAATTTGTGTTTATTCATATTGTGATTTAAATATAATTAGATATTATTTTGGAATTGATTATTTTTCTTTTAGTTTAATTTTATTAAGTTTTTGAGTTTGTTCTTTAATAATTACAGCTAGAAGTTCTGTTTATTTTTCTTCTTATCATTCAAATTTTTTTATTTTTATAGTTTTATTTCTTTTAATTATATTGTATTGTTCTTTTTCTAGTTTAAGATTATTATCTTTTTATATTTTTTTTGAAGCTAGATTGGTTCCTACTTTACTTTTAATTTTAGGTTGGGGTTATCAGCCTGAACGTCTTCAAGCGGGTATTTATTTAATTTTTTATACTTTATTTGCTAGATTACCATTATTATTAGTTTTATTTAAAATTTATTCTTATATTAATACTTTATATTTTCCTTTATTATTTGATTTTGGTTCTTATTATTTTATGTTTTATGTTTTTATAATTTTAGCTTTTTTAGTTAAGATACCTATATTTTTAGTTCATTTATGATTACCTAAGGCTCATGTTGAGGCACCTATTTCTGGTAGAATAATTCTTGCTGGTGTTTTATTAAAGCTAGGAGGTTATGGAATTTTTCGAGTAATAAAGGTTATTTCTTTTTTAGGTTTAAAGTTTAATTATTTTTGATTATCTTTAAGTTTGTCAGGAGGAGCAATTGTTAGATTTATTTGTTTTCGTCAAGTTGATTTAAAGTCTTTAATTGCTTATTCTTCTGTTGCTCATATGAGAATGGTAATTGGTGGTTTAATAACTATGAATTGATGAGGTTGTATAGGGTCTTTATCTTTAATAATTGGTCATGGTTTATGTTCTTCTGGTTTATTTTGTTTATCAAATATTATTTATGAACGTTTAGGAAGCCGAAGATTATTAATTAATAAGGGAATAATTAATCTTATACCTAGAATAGCTCTTTGATGATTTCTTTTGAGTTCTTGTAATATAGCAGCTCCTCCTTCATTAAATTTGGTTGGTGAATTGAGTTTATTAAATAGAATTATATCATGATCTTCTTTTAGATTTTTAGTTTTAATTTTTTTATCTTTTTTTAGAGCTGTTTATACTTTGTATATATATTCTTATTCTCAGCACGGTTCTTATTTTGCTGGTGTTTATACATGTTCTCTTGGTTATTTACGTGAATATCATCTTTTATTTTTACATTGATTTCCTTTAAATATATTATGTTTAAAGGGTGAGTATTTTTTTATTTAATTTTGCTTAAGTATTTTAATTAAAATATTGTTTTGTGGAATCAATGATATGAATTTTTTCATCTTAGGCCGTGAAATTATTTTCTATTTGTTCTTTAAGTTTTTTTTCTTTATTTTTTATAAGAACTTTAATTTTTATTTTAGGAATTTATTATTTAATAATTGATTATAGAATCTTTATTGAGTGGGAGCTTTTTAATTTAAATGGTTCTATAGTTGTTATAACTTTAATTTTAGATTGAATGTCTTTAATTTTTATATCTTTTGTTATATATATTTCTTCTTTAGTTATTTATTATAGAGAGGATTATATATCTGGTGAGAAAAATATTGATCGTTTTATTATTATTGTTTTAATATTTATTCTTTCAATAGGATTTTTAATTATTAGTCCAAATTTAATTAGAATTTTATTAGGTTGAGATGGATTAGGATTAGTTTCTTATTGTTTAGTAATTTATTATCAGAATGTAAAGTCTTATAGTGCTGGAATATTAACTGCTTTATCTAATCGTATTGGAGATGTTGCTATTTTAATTTCTATTGCTTGAATATTAAATTTTGGTAGTTGAAATTATATTTATTATTATGATTTTATTTTAAATTCTTTTGAAATAAAGATTATTACAATATTAATTGTTTTAGCTGCAATAACAAAAAGAGCTCAGATTCCTTTTTCTTCTTGACTTCCAGCAGCTATAGCAGCTCCTACTCCTGTTTCTGCTTTAGTTCATTCTTCTACTTTAGTAACTGCTGGTGTTTATTTATTAATTCGATTTAGACCTATACTTGAAATTTATAATTGTAGTTGATTTTTATTATTGATTGGTTGCTTAACTATATTTATAGCTGGTGTTGGAGCAAATTTTGAATTTGATTTAAAAAAAATTATTGCTTTATCTACTTTAAGACAACTTGGTTTAATAATAAGAATTTTATCTATAGGTTATCCAAAACTTGCTTTTTTTCATTTATTAGCTCACGCTTTATTTAAGGCGTTATTATTTATATGTGCAGGTTCAATAATTCATAATTTAAAGGATTCTCAAGATATTCGTTTTATAGGTTCAATTGTTAATTTTATACCTTTAACTTCTGTTTGTTTTAATGTTTCTAGTTTATCTTTATGTGGTATGCCTTTTTTAGCTGGATTTTATTCAAAGGATTTAATTCTTGAAATAGTTTGTTTAAGATGAATTAATTGTTTAATCTTTTTTTTATATTTTTTTTCTACGGGTTTAACTGCTTCTTATTCTTTTCGTTTATTTTATTATTCTATATCAGGCGATAATAATTTTTATTCTAGTTTTTCTTTTGATGATAAGGGTTTTTATATTTCTTTTGGAATAATTACTTTATTATTTGTTTCTGTTTTTGGTGGTAGTTTACTTTCTTGATTGATTTTTCCTATTCCTTATATAATTGTTTTACCATTTTATTTAAAGTTTTTAACTATTACTGTTGTTATTTTAGGTTCTTATTTTGGTTATTTAATTTCTAAATCAAATTTTTCTCATAATTTATTTTCATTTAATATATTATCTTTTGTTAGATTTTTAGGTTCTATATGATTTATACCTTTTCTTTCAACTAAGTTTATTAGTTATTTGCCTTTAAAATTTGGTTATTATTCATCAAAATCTTTTGATTATGGTTGAGGTGAAATATTAGGTGGTCAGGGTTTATATACTTTATTTATTTATATAATTAATTATATTCAAAGTTGATATGATTCTAATTTTAAAATTTATCTTTTAACTTTTATTTTTTGAATATTTATTTTAATTATATTATTTTCTTTATAATACCTAAATAGCTTATTATTAGAGTTTAACACTGAAGATGTTAAGGAAATATTTTTATTTTTAGGTATATTTATAAATATATAAAATATTGTTTTTACAGTGAAAATGTAATGTTTTATTTAAACTATATAAATAGAAATGTTAACGGAGTTAAACCGCTAATATATAAAGTTAGCAGCTTTAATATTGGCTTTACATTTCCTTAATTGGAACTTATAGTTCAATAATATTATTAACAGTAATACGCCTCTTATTTTGGCTTCAATTAATAAATAAGGGTAATAAATACCATTTTTTCAGGTCGAAACTGACTGTGATTTTTCACTTCTTATTTTTAAGGTTAATTGATGAATCAATACTTTTTGAATGCAACCCAAATGTTATATTTAACTATAACCCTTAATCTGCTCATTGAAGAGCTCCTTGATTTCATTCGTGATATAGTCCTCCTATTAAAACTAGGATAAAAAATATTGTTGATATTGTTCAGATTATAATATTTGATGTTTTAAAAATAATTACAATTGGTAAAATTAATGCAATTTCTACATCAAAAATTAAAAAGATTACTGCAATTAAGAAAAATCGAATTGAGAAAGGTATTCGAGCAGAACTTTTAGGGTCAAATCCACATTCAAATGGTGATCTTTTTTCTCGATCATTAATTAATTTTTTTGATAGGATTGTTGCAAGAATTATAACAATTATAGGTACAATAAATCTAATAAAACCTCCTGTTGATAAAATTAAAATTGTTTTTCTTGATTAATAATCAAGCTTTTTAATTGGAAGTTAAATGTACTATTTATACTAGAAAAACAATTATCTACCTCATCAGTAGATTGAAATATATAAAAATAATCATACTACATCTACAAAATGTCAATATCATGCAGCTGCTTCAAATCCAAAATGGTGATTAGGTGAGAATTGATTTATTGAATGTCGTATTAAGCATGTTAAAAGAAATATTGTTCCAATAATTACATGTAATCCATGGAATCCTGTTGCAATAAAAAATGTTGATCCATAAACTGCATCAGCAATAGTAAAAGGTGCTTCTCAATATTCATATGCTTGAAGTATAGTAAAATAAATTCCTAGTAATACTGTAAAAAATAATCTTTGAAGTGCTTGTGTATGATTAGATTCTATAATTCTATGATGAGCTCAGGTTACAGTTACTCCTGATGCAAGAAGAATAGCTGTATTAAGTAATGGAATTTGTATTGGATTAAAAGGTTGGATTCCTATTGGAGGTCATAATATACCTAATTCAATAGTTGGTGCTAGTCTTCTTCTAAAAAAAGCTCAGAAGAATGATATAAAAAATAATACTTCAGATGCAATAAATAAAATTATACCTCATCGTAGTCCGATTGATACAAATCCTGTATGTAATCCTTGATATGTTCCTTCTCGGATTACATCTCGTCATCATTGAATTATTGTAAGTAAAGTAATTCCTATTCCAATTATAAATAGATTAATGTTAAATAAATGAAATCATTTAGCTAATCCTGATACTATTACTATTGCTCCAATTGCTCCTGTTAATGGTCAAGGTCTATAATCTACTAAGTGAAATGGGTGGTTTGAGTGTATTGTTAACATATGTTAATATACTTCTCTAGAATAAAGAGTTCTTAAAATAGAGAATACATAAGCTTGAATTATAGCTACTGCTGATTCTAGAATTAATAATATTATTTGTCCAAAAATTAATAGTGAAATTAAATTTATTGCTATTGATGGTCCTGTATTTCCAAGAAGAGTTAATAATAAATGTCCTGCAATTATATTAGCTGCTAATCGTACTGCTAATGTTCCAGGACGAATTACATTTCTAATTGTTTCAATTAAAACTATAAATGATATAAGTGCTGGTGGAGTACCTTGAGGTACTAAATGTGTAAATATATGATTTGTATGATTGATTCATCCGAATAATATGAATCTTAATCATATTGGTAATGCAATTGCAAATGTTATTGCTAAATGACTAGTTCTAGTAAAAATATATGGGAATAATCCTATAAAGTTATTAAATAATATTATAATAAAAATTGAAATAAAAATAAATGTTGTTCCATTAAATGAATTTGGTCCTAATAATGTTTTAAATTCATTATGAAGAGTTAAATTTAATTTGTTTCATATAATATTAATTCGTGATGGAGTTAATCAAAATAAGGTTGGAATTAATAATAATCCTATAAATGTTCTAGTTCAATTTAATGATAAATTAAATAGATTAGTTGATGGATCGAATGTTGAGAATAAATTTGTTATCATTTTCAATTTAAGTTTATATTTTTAATTTTTCTTTTTTGTTCTCTTTTTATAATTATTGGTTTAAATGAGAAAAAGTTTATTTGATTAAATAAAATTAATACAATAGAAAATATAATAAATAGTGAAAATCATATTAAAGGTGATATTTGAGGGATTTAGATTCTATTCCTCATCAGAAGTATTTGTTAATTTACTATTATTTGGTTTAAGAGACCATTACTTACTTTCAGTCATCTGATGATCAAGGTGTACTAATAATTAGTTATTTTAGATTGACATTCTAATGTTATTTTTTAACTAACTCCTTAGATTATTTTAGATAATCATTTAATAAATATATTAACTGAAGTTCTTTCAATTACGATTGGTATAAATCTATGATTTGCTCCACAAATTTCAGAGCATTGTCCGAAGAATAATCCAGGACGATTTATTGTAAATGTTCCTTGATTTAATCGTCCTGGTGTTGCATCAATTTTGATTCCTAATGCTGGTACTGTTCATGAATGAAGTACATCTGATGCTCTTGTTAATACTCGTACTTCAGTATTTATAGGTAAAATTGTTCGATTATCAACATCAAGTAGTCGAAATTCATTAATTTTTAAACCATTTTCTGGTGTTATATATGTATCAAATTCAACATCTACAAAATCAGAATATTCATAACTTCAATATCATTGACGTCCAATTGTTTTAATTGTAATTATTGCATCAACTGAATCATCAAGTAAATAAAGTAATCGTAGTGATGGTAATGCAATAAAGATTAATGTAATAGCTGGAAGTGCAGTCCAGATAGTTTCAATTAAATGTCCATGAAGTATATTTCGTCTTGTAAAAGAAATAATTAATATATATCCAAGTGTATATCCTACAATAATAGTAATTATTAATAATACTACTATTGTATGATCATGAAAAAATGATAATTGTTCTATTAGAGGAGAAGCTCTATCTTGTAATGATAAATTTGATCATGTTGCCATAAATTTCTAATAAAAGGTCAAACCTTTATTTGTAGAGCTTAAATCTACTGCACTAATCTGCCATATTAGAATCTAGAAATTAATGGTAATTCTGAATATCTATGTTCTGCTGGGGGGTTATTTTGAAGTCATTCTGTTGATCTACTTATATTAGATCTAAATAAAATTACTCGATTTGTAATTATACTTTCTCATATAATTAAAATAAATATAATAATTCCTACAATTGAAATTATTGATCCAATACTTGAAACTACATTTCATGATGTATATGCATCAGGATAATCTGAATATCGTCGTGGTATTCCTGCTAATCCTAGAAAATGTTGAGGAAAAAATGTTAAATTTACTCCAATAAATATAATTGTAAATTGAATTTTTAATCATGTATTATTTATTAATAATCCAGTAAATAAAGGGTATCATTGAATTACTCCTCCTATAATTGCAAATACTGCTCCTATAGATAATACATAATGAAAGTGTGCTACAACATAATAAGTATCATGTAAAATAATATCAAGTGATGAATTTGCTAAAACTAATCCTGTTAAACCACCAATTGTAAATAAAAAAATAAATCCTAGTGCTCATAATAAAGGTGGATTAAATTTGAATTTAGTTCCATAAAGTGTAGCTAATCAACTAAATACCTTAATTCCAGTTGGTACAGCAATAATTATTGTTGCTGATGTAAAATATGCTCGTGTATCTACATCTATTCCTACTGTAAATATATGATGTGCTCATACAATAAATCCTATTAGTCCAATTGATAATATTGCATAAATTATACCTAATGTTCCAAATGATTCAATTTTTCCACTTTCTTGACATACAATATGTGAAATAATACCAAATCCAGGAAGAATTAAAATATAAACTTCTGGATGTCCAAAGAATCAAAATAAGTGTTGATATAAAATAGGATCACCCCCTCCCGCAGGATCAAAAAATGATGTATTTAAATTTCGATCTGTTAATAATATTGTAATAGCTCCTGCTAATACTGGAAGTGATAATAATAAAAGTAAAGCTGTAATAGCTACTGATCAAACAAATAATGGTGTTTGATCTAATGTTATACTTTCTGATCGTATATTAATTGCTGTTGTAATAAAATTAACTGCACCTAGAATTGATGATACACCAGCTAGATGTAACGAAAAGATTGCTAAATCAACTGATGCTCCTCCATGAGCGATTGCTCCAGCAAGTGGAGGGTAAACTGTTCATCCAGTCCCAGCTCCACTATCCACTATAGAAGATCTAAGGAGTAGGGTTAATGAAGGAGGTAAAAGTCAAAAACTTATATTATTTATTCGTGGAAATGCTATATCAGGTGCTCCAATTATTAATGGTACTAATCAATTACCAAATCCTCCAATTATAATAGGTATAACTATAAAGAAAATTATTACAAATGCATGTGCTGTAATGATTACATTATAGATTTGATCATCACCAATTAATGATCCTGGTTGACCTAGTTCTGCTCGAATAATTATTCTTATTGAAGTTCCTACTATTCCAGCTCATGCTCCAAATATAAAATATAAAGTACCAATATCCTTATGGTTTGTTGAGAATAATCATTTTTGCGGTAAGGTGACTGAATAATAGGTGATAGACTGTAAATCTATTTATGAGAATTTTTCTCTCTTATCATTATTATTGGCTTTATATTCAATTATGATTTTAGACTGCAATTCTAGAGGTGTAAATAACTTTACTAAGGCCTAAAAGATATTCTTTTAATTATAACTTTGAAGGTTATTAGTTTATTTAACTTAAGTCCTTAGTATAAATAAACTAATATTGATGTTGATATTAGACCTAAAGTTGAAATTATTACTGTTATTGTTAAAATAACTCTTGGTTGGTTTAATATGTTATTAATTGATCATGAATTTTCTGTATAAGATAAAATGAGAGCTGAAAATCTAATTCGTATATAATAATAGAGTGTAATTATTGTTAATATAATCATAATTGTTATTATGATTATTATATTATTTTCTACTAGAGATTGTATAATAATCCATTTTGGTAAAAATCCTAGAAAAGGTGGTAAACCTCCTAATGAAAGAAGAGATAAAAATATTACAAATTTAATTTCTGTTTTTATATTTGTTGATGAATAAATTTGATTAAGAAAAAATAAATTTATTTGTTTAAATAGCAGAATTATAATAATTCTTAGTAGTGAATAGATGATAAAGTATATTTCCCATATATTTTCTCTTACTATTAAAGATCTAATTATTCATCCTAAGTGACTAATTGATGAATATGCTAAAAGTTGACGTAATGATGTTTGATTTAATCCCCCTAATGCTCCAATAATAATTCTTGAAATAATAATGACAAATATAAATTTTCTTTGTTGAATACAGTATGATAGAACTATTATTGGGGCAATTTTTTGTCATGTTATTAGTGTTAAACAATTTATTCATGTTGATGTTCCTATAACTTCTGGAAATCAAAAATGAAAGGGAGCTGCACCAATTTTTAATAATAATCTAGATCTAACTATTATTGAAGGGATCAATTCTATTTCTCATCTTATTGGATATTTTATTTGAATTAATAAAATAGAGAATAATAATATTGTTGATGCTATTGCTTGCACAATAAAATATTTAATTGATGATTCGTTCATTATTATATTCTTATTATTTGCTAATATGGGAATAAATGAAAGTAAGTTGATCTCTAGTCCTATTCAAACTCCGAATCAAGAGTTTGATGAAATGGACAGGATCGTTCCTATCATTAATATTGATAGGAAAAGAAGTTTTGTAGAGTTGTTGGTCATTAAAAAGGAGAGGATTAATACCTCTATAAATGGGGTATGAACCCATTAGCTTAATTAGCTTACCTTTTTATATTAAGGTGTATGATGCACGTTAGTTTTTGATACTAAAGGTGATAGTTTAATTCTATCTTATGTAATATCTAATGAAGGTAATTAAAATTACTTAATTTACCCTATCAAGGTAGCCCTTTAATCAGGCACTTCATT